TCCAAAAATTATTACTAGAAAGTAAACCTAAACGAATCGAAGAATTACAGATAAATGTACAAAAAGAACTTAATTGTGTGAACCGAAAACTCAATATTTCTATTACACGAATTTCAAACCCTTATGGGAATCCTAACATTATTGCAGAATTTATAGCTGGACAATTAAAGAATAGAGTTTCTTTTCGTAAAGCAATGAAAAAAGCTATTGAATTAACTGAGCAGGCAGATACAAAAGGAATTCAAGTACAAATTGCGGGGCGTCTTGACGGAAAAGAAATTGCACGCGTCGAGTGGATTAGAGAGGGTAGGGTTCCTCTACAAACCATTCAAGCTAAAATTGATTATTGTTCGTATACAGTTAGAACTATTTATGGGGTATTAGGCATAAAAATTTGGACATTTCTAGACAAGCTAGACAAGAAATAATAAACCCTTACTTGACTTGTCTTTCCATTCTATCCATTGATAGAACAAAACAAAAAATGACAAACTCTTTCATTCTTTTTTTTTTGTTTAATCAAAACAAAAAGAAGCAATTCGAATTCTATTAATTCTATTTCTATAGGGATTCTATTAATTCTATTTCTATAGGGTTGAATAAAATAAAAAAAATTTGTTTGATTGATATAATTGCTATGCTTAGTGTGTGACTCGTTGGTTTTTTAGGGTCAGGATTAAAAAAAAAGACTAACCCACAGTATGAACTAATAAGTATAAGTATACAACCAATAACCAACTCATCGCTTTGCATTATCTGGATCCAAAGAAAGAGTCAAGATATGAATATGATATATTGGTCATATCATTGTAGCAATTGAAATCCTTTTTTTTGCACAAACAAAAGAAAAACCAATCTAATTATAGTTATAAATAAAAATAGAAAATTATGCAGATAAATGGAAGGGTGAAAGAAAGAGAGAAAAAGACTATCAATGATATATGATTCCAATATGTAAGGTCGATGAGTCAAAAACTAATACTAATGTAGTAAAGCATCAATATCAATTGATCTATAATTAAACTAATTCATTCATGTTCATAAAACAAAAAATCAAGAGCCTCGAGTCAATACAGACTGAGAAGATTGACTCAAGAACAAATTTCATTAGAGGCTCCATTGTAAAATTAAGACCTAACCATTAATGGAGAAGCGATGGGAACGACGGAACCTGTAAATACATAAGATTTTATTGAAAACAAATCTTAATGATTTATTGGGAGGATAGCGAAAAGAACCAGAAGACAATCCATTTATTTTGAGAAATTATGGGTTACCTCTACAAATAAAATAAATATTGAAAGATTCAAAGAGTAAATATGAAAGAGAAAATATTCGCCCGCGAAGCTTTTTATATTATTTTAGATTGCTAAATTTTAGCAATCTGATATCCTTCACATAAACATATATAATTTTAGATTGCTAAATTTTAGCAATCTGATATCCTTCACATAAACATAATAAAATTGATTATAACCTTATAACAAAAACAAGATTATCTAAAATAAAATAGAAAAAATTCTATTTATATATAAATAGAAAATCTATAACTATAATAAATAATAAAAATAAATAAATAGATCTAATAACTAATAAATAGATTTAAATAAATAATAAAAATTAAGTGAAATCTCAAAGAATCCCATGATTTAGTATATTAGTTTATTCGTCAAAGACATGTATTATATTTTTTTTTAATCATTTCATTCGCGAGGAGCTGGATGAGAAGAAACTCTCATGTCCGGTTCTGTAGTAGAGATGGAATTGAGAAAGAACCATCAACTATAACCCCAAAAGAACCCGATTCCGTAAACAACATAGAGGAAGAATGAAAGGAATAGCTTTTCGAGGTAATCGTATTTGTTTTGGAAGATATGCTCTTCAGGCACTTGAACCCGCTTGGATTACATCTAGACAAATAGAAGCGGGGAGACGAGCAATGACACGAAATGCACGCCGCGGTGGAAAAATATGGGTACGTATCTTTCCCGACAAACCCGTTACTTTAAGACCCGCGGAAACACGTATGGGTTCAGGGAAAGGATCTCCCGAATATTGGGTAGCTGTCGTTAAACCAGATAGAATACTTTATGAAATGAGCGGAGTAGCAGAAAATATAGCGAGAAAGGCTATTTCAATAGCAGCATCCAAAATGCCTATACGAACTCAATTCATTATTTCGGGATAGGAATATAGAACCAAAGGAAAAAGACCTTTTGGATACTAAAATAATTGGATACTAAAATAAAAAAAAGCGCAAGTTTCTTTTTTTTTTTGTTTTGGACAAACAATATATCTTTTTTTCCTTTGCATTTAAATAACAGATTAAAAAAAAAAACGATATGATCCAATCTCAGACCCATTTGAATGTAGCAGATAACAGTGGAGCCCGAAAATTGATGTGTATTCGAATCATAGGGACTAGTAATCGACGATATGCTCATATCGGTGACGTTATTGTTGCTGTGATCAAGGAAGCAGCACCCAATTCACCTCTAGAAAGATCAGAAGTAATCAGAGCTGTAATTGTACGTACTTGTAAAGAACTTAAACGCGAGAACGGTATGATAGTACGATATGATGACAATGCTGCAGTTGTCATTGATCAAGAAGGAAATCCAAAGGGAACTCGAATTTTTGGTGCAATTGCCCGGGAATTGAGACAGTTAAATTTTACTAAAATAGTTTCATTAGCGCCTGAAGTATTATAAGATAAAAAATTAGTTAGAAGATATAAGATGAAACCATGATATAGTTATAGTATTTGATATAGTTTTATATAGTTATAGTATAGTTATAGTATTTGAATAAAAATGAAATAGAATGAAAATTAATTAGTAAATTGTGTTTCACGCATATACCTTTAATAAAATAAATTTAATAAAATAATTAATTCATAAAAAAAAAAAAGAGTATGTTGATTATATCAAAACTAGAGAGAAATAATAATTTTAGTTTATCATGGGTAGGGATCCTATTGCTGAAATAATAACCTCTATACGAAATGCTGACATGAACATAAAAGGAACTGTTCGGATAGCAGCTACTAACATCACCGAAAACATTATTAAAATACTTTTACGAGAAGGTTTTATTGAAAATGTCAGGAAACATCAGGAAGGCAACAAAAAAATTTTGGTTTTAACCCTACGACATAGAAGGAAGAAGAAAGGACCATATAGAACTAGTCTAAATTTAAAACGGATCAGCCGACCGGGTCTAAGAATCTATTCTAACTATCAAAAAATTCCTAGAATTTTGGGCGGGATGGGCATTGTAATTCTTTCTACTTCTCGGGGTATAATGACAGACCGAGAAGCTCGACTAGAAAAAATCGGTGGAGAAATCTTGTGTTATATATGGTAATCTTTCTGATATCCGAATTCTATCCGGACTTCCTATTTGTTAAAATTTGTTAAAAATAAAAAGAGAATAGGTCATTCCTCTTACATTAGTTAATACTTAAAAGAGAATAGGTCATTCCTCTTACATTAGTTAATACTTCAAGAGGATTTGCGATGGAATGAAAGAACAAAAAAAAAATGGATTCAGGAAAGTTTAATTACTGAATCATTTTTTCAATAATATTAATATGTTCCAAGTTCGTTTAAATAATGAAGATCTGTTTTTAGGTTATGTTTTAGGAAAAATCCAACATAGTTTTGTTTTATACGTATACTACCGCCCTATACTACCACAAGATAGTATCAAAATGGAAGTAAGTACTTAGAATTCGATCAGAACGCGTCTAATTTATAGACTCCGTAACAAAGATTTGAATGATAATGATTAGGCAGTTTTTTTTGCAACTTTAAAATTCCTTTCGCCTTTCGTAGGGATACAAGTCAAGATTTCCAAATTTAAAGAAACTTAGTTTCTTCAAAAAAAAGTATGTATATTCAAAAAAAAGTATGTATATTCAAAAATTAGGGGATGACAAATATGAAAATAAGAGCTTCTGTTCGTAAAATTTGTGAAAAATGTCGACTGATACGTAGACGGGGACGAATTATAGTAATTTGCTTCAACCCGAGACATAAACAAAGACAAGGATAATCTTTCTAAGCGAGAATGGATCCGATGTCAAAATAAAGGATCTATTTTGACATAAAATGGATATATCCATAGACCTCTGACTTATATTTATGAGATGATAAAATATGGCAAAACCTTTACCACGAATTGGTTCACACAAAACTGGACGTATCGGTTCACGTAAGAATGCACGTAAAATACCAAAAGGAGTTATTCATGTTCAAGCAAGTTTCAACAATACTATTGTGACCGTTACAGATGTACGGGGGCGAGTAATTTCTTGGTCCTCCGCTGGAACTTGTGGATTCAAAGGCACAAGAAGAGGAACACCTTTTGCTGCTCAAACCGCAGCAGGAAATGCTATTCGAACAGTAGTGGATCAAGGAATGCAACGAGCAGAAGTCATGATAAAAGGTCCCGGTCTCGGACGAGATGCGGCATTAAGAGCTATTCGCAGAAGTGGTATACTATTAACTTTCGTTCGGGATGTAACCCCTATGCCACATAATGGCTGCAGGCCCCCTAAAAAAAGGCGCGTGTAAAAATAAATAGCGAAGAGATTTCAAGAGAAATAAATAATTCAATAAATTCACAATACCAATATTATTATGGTTCGAGAGAAAGTAAGAATATCTACTCGGACGCTGCAGTGGAAATGTGTTGAATCAAGAAACGACAATAAACGTCTTTATTACGGACGCTTTATTCTATCTCCACTTATGAAAGGCCAATCCGACACAATAGGCATTGCGATGCGAAGAGCTTTACTTGGAGAAATAGAGGGAACCTCTATCACACGTGCAAAATCTGAGAAAATACCACACGAATTTTCTACTATAGCAGGTATTCAAGAATCAATACATGAAATTTTAATGAATTTGAAAGAAATTGTATTGAGAAGCAATTTGTATGGAACTTGCGGCGCGTCTATTTGTGTCAAGGGTCCTGGATATGTAACTGCTCAA